GTTTTGTTATAATTCAAATTGAAAGGCATTTTTGATTGAAAAAATCAATACTAATTGATTCTGTCTCAATTTGTATTTTTTAGGAAAACACAATTTGAGAAAAAGATCCCAGAATTGTTCATGAATTCGAAGTAGGTAATTAAGAGTTACTGGTTCAAATTAGTCGGCTGAAAATACACATTTAGTTTCTCACTAGAAAAGGGAGAGAATTTTTTTGGCATTGTGTATTTTCAGATACTTTAAATCCATCGAAGGGATGGATCAAATGCAATCAAAAGGGGTCCTTCTTTGAGGAAAAGGATTAGGGAAAACAAGAGTCAAAATGCGAGTAAAATAAGAATTCAGTAATTCGGGAAAATTTTCATCTATTTTATAGAATTTTGGCGACATGGCCGAGTGGTAAGGCGGGGGACTGCAAATCCTTTTTCCCCAGTTCAAATCCGGGTGTCGCCTGATCGACAAAAAACTTGAAATCTCTGCTTCTCTTCTGTTCTGCTGATAGAATTCGGAGACGGAGGAAACAGGCCGTTGATGCTTTGTTTGATTCTAAGCATGTGATCTTAAGGTTAAAAAAAAAAAGATTGTGAATCCTCATTCGCATCTAGGATTCAAGGAAATATTTGAATCCACGGTAGAAGGACTATTAGGACTTCAGATTCCCTTCTATTTATATACTAACTATATACTAAATACTAAGGGAGTGTCTAATGGCTGGATCTTGACTTAGATTGTAGAGCCTAATAGGAAATTCAATCAATAGTTTTGGAAAGGACCAGAGGTTGCTTTCTATACTACGGACTCACAAGAATCTCTGAGTGTTCAGGTATACAATCCATATTAGATTGGATTGATTTTTTCTTTTTTTTTTTTAGAAAAAGGGCAAAAAGAAGGACTCTCCTTTCAGCAAGCCCTAGCCGATCCCCCTGTTTCACAGCGATAATGGGGAAAGAGCGTACGGATTAGATCAAATGGAGAAATAGGGGTCTGGTCTGTATTAGATAGTGATTTCCCTTTTTTAGTGATTTCTCCCCTTCTGTGTTGAATTACGAGGGTCAACAAAAAAATGGATCTTCTTCTTTTTATTCCTACGTGTTCTCATTCCCCTGGGGATGTTACTGCGTATTTTACTTGTGTTTAATCTTTCCCAATTCTAAATTGGAATCGATTTTTAGGATTGTTTTCTCAATAGTGTTCGGTCAGAATCCCTTTTTGACTATGCACCATTGGTTCCATTATTATATTATTAATGAGGAATAATGGAATAATTCCTTCGTATTTATAGAGATAGGGGACATAATTCATATGGATATAGTAAGTCTCGCTTGGGCTGCTTTAATGGTAGTCTTTACATTTTCCCTTTCACTCGTAGTGTGGGGAAGAAGTGGACTCTAGAAGGACTACTAACTGAGTTGAAGAATCAAACCGTAGCAATTATTTTATAGATCGTTCTGCAACGCGTTTTGAACTTAACAAAAAAAATCTTTGAATTTCGAATCTCATTGGAATCCAATGGAGTAATCTATGATATGAATGATATGAATCATACTCTTTCAATCAAAGAGATATTTCAGCAATTCCCATGTTTGTATTTCGAAAAGAAAGGGATTCAGATGGTTGGAAATTTATTCCAACCTAAAATTCTTCCGTAAATTTCCATTTCAATCAGTGGAATGGGTTCTTACTATCTTTATCGATATAGGTGAATAGTGAAGAAAACCGGACCTTTTTTGATTTCTTTCCTTCTTTACTGTTCAAAGAAGAACTTGTTTTGGTAAGTGTATACGCACTTTCTATGAGAAATGATATAGAGATAGTGATTGTCTAACAAGAGACAATGCAATAATAAGATCTTACCTCGGACGAATCTACACATATACACCTACATATACACCTATTGGGCATTTAGCGTAGTTTGAGAAAGGCGATTTATGCTTTAGCGACTTATTTCATATCATGGTTTGGGCGTTAAAAATCGGTGAGGTTTCCTCTTCCTTATTGAAAGGAATTCGAATCCTAAGATAAGAATTTGTTCCGAGTGATCGGAACAAATAGATGTAGCAAATTGGGTATTATGTCAATTCCATACAATATATCTAAACTTAAACCTTTATCTTTATTCTAGATTACAACTTTAAAGACTTAGTTTATAGACTAAGAGATAGATGGGATGGTAGAAGGATTCATCTATTTCTTTCTTACTATCCCATCTATCTCTTAGAATACTTCTGATTCTAGTCCGCTCATTTCATTTAAGTGAAGACGTGAAATTCGAATCCTTTTCATTGGACTTCGTCAATTTTTGATCAGAACTCAGAGGAAAAGTTTGATTCACATTAATTTGAAAATCCAATTGAATTAATCATTTTGACTGACTGTTTTTACGTAAATGATAAGTAGAAAGGCGGTAGGAACTAGAATGAATAGTGCAGTAGCAATAAATGCAAGAATATTTACTTCCATAATCTCATTGGTTTTTTTACTTCGCAATAACTCGGGATTTAATCCCCTAGAGATGATAAATCTTTCATCTGGAAATTCAATGAATGAATTACCCCTCGATGATATTGAATGGGCTAAATATCATGAATAACAATATCTGATCTATCAAATCAATTCGTCGTTGAGACTTGATTAGTATAACATAGGAAGTTCTTTTATCCATACCGAATCAAAATTAGGATTCCTAACCCAATCAATCGAAAATCTCTTTATTTAGCATTGCTTTCTTTATTTTTTTCTATAACCTACCCTGCGTCTTCCTTGGACAACCATCTGCTGAAGTATCAGCAAATTGCCCCTCTACTTCAATTAATCACATAGTTACAAACCTAAAGACTAAAGAAACAATAAAAGCGAAACGGAAAAAAAGTAAAGAAAAAAGAAATAAGGACTTCCCTTTGCTTTGGAAATGAGAGTATGTCCCCCGACACCCTTTACTAGTTCATAGAAAGGGAAAAATGAATTTATGCATTTATTGGATCCGTCGGGACTGGCGGGGCTCGAACCCGCAGCTTCCGCCTTGACAGGGCGGTGCTCTGACCAATTGAACTACAATCCCAGTGAAATAAGGGATCTAGCAGAAGATTTTATTCTTTTTTTATCTTCGTATTGGGGTTTATACAATCTCATGGTGGATTGGCGAATTATTGGGCCGAGCTGGATTTGAACCAGCGTAGACATATTGCCAACGAATTTACAGTCCGTCCCCATTAACCGCTCGGGCATCGACCCAGGAAAAATGAATTTTAGGTTTATTGGTAATCCATGATCAACTTCCTTTCGTAGTACCCTACCCCCAGGGGAATTCGAATCCCCGTTGCCTCCTTGAAAGAGAGATGTCCTAAACCACTAGACGATGGGGGCCGACTTGACCAACCTACCTGATACTATGATCATAGTATGATCAAATTTTTGAAATTGTCAATACAATATATTGCAATGATTAGATCCTTTAGATCTTTCCATTTTTCAGAATTGTCTAGAATTTTTGGATTCGTCATTCCTATTCATATTCATGAATCGTTCATTAGAATCCACATTCGCTATATAACCCTATAAACTCTACTAAAATAAATCTAGTAAGCGGAATCAAGAAGTTATCGAAAATAATTTTCTCTAAGACTTTAGTTCAAGGAGACAAGTAGAATCTCATCATTCGATGAAATATCTTGAATTTTTTTACGTGCAATTGGTGAGTGTACATGGATGTTATATATCAATGACGTGAATTTTGTTTTGATAGGGATCAAAGAAAAGGGGACCGGTCTTGAAACAATTCATTTTACCCTCGACCTGTTAGGCAAATCCATTTGATTATTCACAAATAAGTAACTAGCCACTAGGAGTCTCCTGCATTATAATTATATATTTATATTACATTCTAATAATAATAGAAATATACAGTATAATATAGATATAGAATGTCTATATAGAATATATGCGCATATACAGATTTTCTATACAGACCCCTTTGGTAATTAAATAAAATAAGCCCTTTTAACTCAGTGGTAGAGTAACGCCATGGTAAGGCGTAAGTCATCGGTTCAAATCCGATAAGGGGCTTTTCTTTCTTTTTATTTTGAAAAATTTTTTCATAAAAGTCCAGTCGTAGTACTCAGAAAAAAGATAGATTTTTTGGAATACAAAAGGAACTAACCGAATAATACGTTATCATTATACTGAGTTAGAGTATAGGAGTTCTAGTTAGAAGTGGAACAGTTATTCGGTAAATTTTCATTACTCGAAATAAGCATAAGCCGCCGCTTGAATCACTAAAAATTCCTTTTTCCATTATACCAATATTTTCCATTGAAAGGATTCGAAATCAACAAAAGAAAAAGTAAGTGGACCTGACCCATTTAATTCGGACTATATCCGCTATTCTGATATTCAAAGTCGATAGAGATGAAATTTGAATTAGAACACCGCCTCCTTTTTTAATTTCATTTCTTTGAACTTTGAAAGAATTTGTCGATATTTCCGATTCAATCTTCTTGTTCCTAGATTTTCTAGGAAAAAAATGTTATTCCCTCCCTCTACGGAGAAACCTTTCTTCCAAGTCACAAGATAAGAGCCTTTTCTATTATCTTTCTTTAATTCCGGATCAAGATGAATTTCTATCTATCGAAGTCTATTTAGAGGTATAGCTATCAGATCGTGGCTTCATGTCCCAAACATTTCTATATCGCTCCATCCGAAGTTTGGTTACGACGGTGTAATGAAGAATGGATGCGAAAAAGATACTTTCATTTCCAGTCTTGTATTTTTATATAGACTTTAACGAAAAAAATAGGAAATTTCTTTCTAAGAGAGAAAACGCAATAAAAAATACTTTTTTCTTTGGCCGGGGGAAGGTAGACTCTGGAGTTTTCGATTTATCTGAAGGAAAAGGAGATATAACAAAGAAGACACTTAAAGAAAATTAAAACAGAAATTAATAAAAATTATGTATATGGAATTGGAATAGTTTAGTATACATAGAAATTCGAACAATCTACAAA